ATTCTAGTTACAGTACTGTTGATGATTTAGTCGGCATTCGGAATTTCATATCTGATGACACTTTTTTAGTTAGGGATAGTAATAGCAGCAGTTATTCCATATATTTGGATATTGAAAATCAAATTTTTGAGATTGACAATGATCCTTCTTTTGTAAGTGAACTAGAAAGTTCTTTTTATAGTTTTCGGAACTCTACTTATCAAAATCATGTATCTAAGAGTGATGATTCCCACTATGATCGTTACATGTATGATACTAAATATAGTTGGAATAATCACATTAATAGTTGCATTGACAGTTATCTTCGGGCTCAAATCTGTATTGATAGTTACATTTTAAGTGGTAGTCACAATTACAGTGACAGTTACATTTATAGTTACATTTGTGGTGAAGGTGGAAATAGTAGTGAAAGTGAGAGTTCCAGTATAAGAACTAGCACGGATGGAAGTGATTTAACTAGAACAGAAAGTTCTAATGATCTAGATGTAACTCAAAAATACAGGCATTTGTGGGTTCAATGCGAAAATTGTTATGGATTAAATTATAAGAAATTTTTGAAATCCAAAATGAATATTTGTGAACAATGTGGATACCATTTGAAAATGAGTAGTTCAGATAGAATCGAACTCTCGATTGATCCAGGTACTTGGGACCCTATGGATGAAGACATGGTCTCTTTGGATCCCATTGAATTTCATTCGGAAGAGGAACCTTATAAAGATCGTATTGATTCTTATCAAAGAAAGACAGGATTAACTGAGGCTATTCAAACAGGCACAGGTAAATTAAACGGTATTCCCGTAGCAATTGGGGTTATGGATTTTCAGTTTATGGGGGGTAGTATGGGATCCGTAGTAGGCGAGAAAATCACCCGTTTGATCGAGTATGCTACCAATCAATTTTTACCTCTTATTTTAGTGTGTGCTTCTGGAGGAGCACGCATGCAAGAAGGAAGTTTGAGCTTGATGCAAATGGCCAAAATATCTTCCGCTTTATATGATTATCAATCAAATAAAAAATTATTCTATGTAGCAATCCTTACATCTCCTACTACTGGTGGGGTGACAGCTAGTTTTGGTATGTTGGGGGATATCATTATTGCCGAACCCAATGCCTACATCGCATTTGCGGGTAAAAGAGTAATTGAACAAACATTGAATAAGACAGTCCCTGAGGGTTCACAGGCGGCTGAATATTTATTCCATAAGGGCTTATTCGATCTAATCGTACCACGTAATCCTTTAAAAGGTGTTTTGAGTGAGTTATTTCAGCTCCACGCTTTCGTTCCCTCGAATCAAAATTCAATCAAGTAAAGCCTTACTTAAAACTTCAAAAATTCATTATTTTATTTGTGACGAACAAGTAGTTATTTAGTTTATAGGAATCAAAGTAAAAATTCGAAGAATGGATTTTTCTTTGGTAACATAAGATAAAATTGTAGAAAGAATCATGCGGAGAAATTTTTTTTACCGATATTCCTGATTAGTAATTAGGAAACCCCTATCAAACAAAATAAAAGAGCGAATTATTTCTTCCGCAAAATTTGGCAAGGGGAATAAAATGAATTTCATGCTCCCCTTCTTACATTACATGTGTATATATAATTCAACTATAGCAAATAGCGGCATAGAGTCTTGCATCTTTCTACATCTCTAGAGGATCTCTAGTTTTACTAAGAATCCCTGTTGTTGGATCGGATTATAACGAACTTTTTGGGAATTTGTAAGAAAATCTTTATTCAATTTTAATAAAAAAAATGATAAGACAAGATAATAAATAAAATAATACAAAAGTCTATTATGATACATATATTTCATGTCGAAAGATGAGTCAATTTAATTCGACATTCCTCATTCCTTTTCTATATATACTCACGTAGATATTACTTAGTATAATTATATATGAATTAGTATAATTATAAGATACCTTTTATAACAATCAATAAATAACAGGTAAAAATATTAATATAACAATTAATATAACAATAAATAACAGGTACAAATATTAAGTCGAGGTATCCATTCTATGACAACTCTCACCACCTTACCCTCTATTTTTGTGCCTTTAGTGGGCCTAGTATTTCCGGCAATTGCAATGGCTTCTTTATCTCTTCATGTTCAAAAAAACAAGATTTTTTAAATATGCTAGTGCCGTCTATTTTTTTTTTCAAAACTTCGACTTTGACGATAACACAGCTATCTATTTAGTAGACTAGAGTCTAACATGTGGCTTACTCCAAACATAAGCGATTATACATGCGTAACCATGATATCTGAGGAAATGAATTATACGTATTTCAAAATAGAAAATATATAACAGATCAAGCGACGAATGTTTGAGATGTAAAGTCAATATATCGATATGGATGTAGGTATCTATAGGGAATCATATAAAGGTGATGTTATTATTTTAGATCTAAGTAATTCGATGAATTACTCCTAAAGTAAAGGTTCACATCAAAATAGTGCTAGTTGATTAGAGTTACTTCGGAAACAAAAAAAGTAAAATCGATTTTTGTTATTCTATCAATTCCAATAAAATGCAACGAGATTTAGTATGAGTTGGCGATCAGAACGTATATGGATAGAATTTATAAGAGGATCTCGAAAAATCAGCAATTTCTGCTGGGCCTTTATCCTTTTTTTAGGTTCATTAGGGTTTTTTTTGGTTGGAACTTCCAGTTATCTTGGTAGGGATTTGATATCTTTATTTCCGTCTCAGCAAATAATTTTTTTTCCACAGGGGATCGTGATGTCTTTCTATGGGATCGCAGGTCTCTTTATTAGCTCCTATTTGTGGTGCACAATTTTGTGGAGTGTAGGTAGCGGTTATGATCGATTCGATAGAAAAGAAGGAATAGTGTGTATTTTTCGTTGGGGGTTTCCTGGAAAAAATCGTCGAATCTTCCTCCGATTCCTTATGAAAGACATTCAGTCCATCAGAATAGAAGTTAAAGAGGGTATTTATGCACGTCGTGTCCTTTATATGGAAATCAGAGGCCAAGGGGCCATTCCCTTGACTCGTACCGATCAGAATCTGACCCCACGAGAAATTGAGCAAAAGGCTGCCGAATTGGCCTATTTCTTGCGTGTACCAATTGAAGTTTTTTGAAAAATAAAGTTCAGAATGAATGCTTTCTTAGTTCGTAGCAAGAGGGATAAAACTCAAATTAAAGAATAGTCTTTTTTCTAGACCATAGTAATAGTATAACTTAACTGGAATTTCTTCAGAATGCTCATTTGAGCCAAAGCAGACGTATACGGAACAGCCAGAAAACTGTCTTTAGTGGATTCTTTTTATTTTCTTTCTGTATTATTTCGAAATTCAAGGATTAACTAATGAATCACAAATCAAAAACTAAAAAACAGGGAATGGATTCATAATACTATCCATATGACTTGTAATAGAACTTATGTTTGATATAAATATTAGTAGTGTATAGAGTTAACGAATGAAGTGAGTTCATTAAAAAATCAAAGACGAAAAAATGGCAAAAAAGAAAGCATTCATTCCCCTTCTATATCTTGCATCTATAGTATTTTTGCCCTGGTGGATCTCTCTTTCATTTAAAAAAAGCCTAGAATCTTGGGTTACTAATTGGTGGAATACTGGTCAATCCGAAATTTTTTTGAATGATATTCAAGAAAAGAGTATTATAAAAAAAGTTATCGAATTAGAGGAACTCTTTCTCTTGGACGAAATGCTAAAGGAATACCCAGAAACACATCTACAAAAGCTTCGTATCGGAATCTACAAAGAAACGATCCAATTGATCAAGATGCACAATGAGGATCGTATCCATACGATTTTGCACTTCTCGACAAATATAATCTGTTTCGTTATTCTAAGTGGTTATTCTATTCTTGGTAATGAAGAACTTGTTATTCTTAACTCTTGGGTTCAAGAGTTCCTATATAACTTAAGCGACACAATAAAAGCTTTTTCTATTCTTTTATTAACTGATTTATGTATAGGATTCCATTCGCCCCATGGTTGGGAACTAATGATTGGTTCTGTCTACAAAGATTTTGGATTTTCTCATAACGATCAAATTATATCCGGTCTTGTTTCCACTTTTCCAGTCATTCTTGACACAATTTTTAAATATTGGATCTTCCGTTATTTAAATCGTGTATCTCCGTCACTTGTAGTGATTTATCATTCAATGAATGACTGAAAAATCGAATGTTTGTTACTTCTTTGTACATAAGTAAAACATTCAAAATTGTACTTATTCCTTCTACCCATGCAGAAGGATGCCTCCTATATTCGAGTAACATTATTTCAGTAAATAGCAGAATCATGGATAGGGAACTATACTAGGGACCTACCTAATTTTATTGTAGAAATTTTTGGGCTCAATGATTGGACCATGCAAACTAGAAATACCTTTTCTTCGATAAAGGAAGAGATTACTCGATCTATTTCCGTATCACTCATGATATATATAATAACTTGGGCACCCGTTTCAAATGCATATCCCATTTTTGCACAGCAGGGTTATGAAAATCCACGAGAAGCAACCGGCCGTATTGTCTGTGCCAACTGCCATTTAGCTAATAAGCCCGTGGATATCGAGGTTCCACAAGCGGTACTTCCTGATACTGTATTTGAAGCAGTTGTTCGAATTCCTTATGATATGCAACTGAAACAAGTTCTTGCGAATGGTAAAAAGGGCGGTTTGAATGTGGGGGCTGTTCTTATTTTACCCGAAGGGTTTGAATTAGCCCCCCCCGATCGTATTTCTCCCGAGATTAAAGAAAAGATGGGCAATCTGTCTTTTCAGAGCTATCGTCCCACTAAAAAAAATATTCTTGTGATAGGGCCTGTTCCTGGTCAGAAATATAGTGAAATCACCTTTCCTATTCTTTCCCCGGACCCTGCGACTAAGAAAGATGTTCACTTCTTAAAATATCCCATATACGTAGGCGGGAACAGGGGAAGGGGTCAGATTTATCCCGACGGGAGTAAGAGTAATAATAATGTTTATAATGCTACAG